TGCATCTCCCTGACCAAATCCACCCACATTAGGATTACTCGTTAATGGTTGATCAAATTTGATGGATTCACCCTCTGAAACAAGAACTTCTGGTCCCGGAGGGATAATATCAACCACTTCACGGCCATCCGATGGATCTGTTATGGTTATTTCATACCCCCCTTTTTCTTTTCGTATGATTTTACTTACTATGCCCGCCCCTGTAGCATTATAAACTGTATTGTTACTCTTGCTTCCGTCGGGATAAATCTGGCCCCTTCCCCTATTCCCCCCTACGTATATAGGATATTTTAAGAAGTGAACATCTTTCTTAGTAGCGGGGTCGGGGGAAAGAATAGGAAAGGTTATTTCACTATATTTCTGACCGGGGACAGGCCCTATCACAAGAATATTTTGTTTATTAGGGCGATAGCTCTGAAAAGACAAATTGCCCATCTTTTCTTTCATCTCGGGAGAAATACGATCGGGAGGAGCTAATTCAAACCCCTCCGGTAAAATAAGAACAGCCCCCACATTCAAACCCCCTTTCTTACCATTAGCAAGAACTTGTTTCACTTGCTTATCATAAGGAATTCGAACAACTGCTTCAAATACAGTATCAGGGAGTACCGCCTGTGGAACCTCAATATCCACGGGCTTATTAGCTAAATGGCAGTTGGCACATACAATACGCCCAGTAGCTTCTCGTGGATTTTCATAACCCTGCTGCGCAAAAATGGGATATGCACTTGAAATGGATGTCCGAGTTATGATATATATCATGAGCGATACGGAAATAGATCGAGTAATATGTTCCTTTATCCAAGAAAAAGTCTTTCTAGTTTGCATGGTCTAATCATTGATCCGAAAATTTCTACAATAAATTTGGCAGGTCGCTAGTATAGTTCCCTGTCCACGATTCTGCTATTTATTGGAATCATTTTACTAGAATACTATAGTATAAGTATACTATGAAAATAGTATGAAAATCTCCTGTTTTTAATACTTATGTAGAACTACAAAGTAAGAAACATTCTAATTGGATTAATATCGGCGGATCGTTTATCAATCATTCATTGAATGATAAATAACTACAAGTGACGGAGATACACGATTTAAATAATGAAAAATCCAATATTTAAAAATAGTATCGAGAATAACTGGAAAAGTGGAAACAAGACCAGATATAATTTGATCATTATGACCAAATCCAAAATCTTTGTAGACAGAACCAATCATTAGTTCCCAACCATGGGGTGAATGAAATCCGATACATAAATCGGTTAATAAAAGAATCAAAAAAGCTTTGACTGTATCACTTAAGTTATATAGGAATTCTTGAGTCCAAGAGTTAAGAATAACAAGTTCTTGATTACCTAAAATAGAATAACCAGTTAGAATAACAAAACAGATTAGATTTGTTGAGAAGTGCAAAATCATATGGATACGATCCTCATTGTGTATATTGATTAATTGGATCGTTTCTTTGTGGATTTCTATAGGAAGCTTTTGTAGATGTGTCTCCGAGTATTCCTTGATCATTTCTTCCAAGAAGAGGATTTCCTCTAATTCTATGAACTTTTCTAGAATACTTTTTTCTTGCATATCATTCAAAAAAATTTCGGATTGACCCGTATTCGACCAATTAGTAACCCAAGATTCCATACTTTTAGTAAATGAGAGAGAAATCCACCAGGGCAGAAATACTATAGATGCAAGATACAAAAGAGGAGTGAATGCTTTCTTTTTTGCCATTTTTCACCTGTGAATTTTAAATTAACCCACTTCATTTGTCGACTCTATGTGATCCAATATTTCTTTCAAACCAAACATGAGTTCTCGACAAGGTATCAAACCTATGAATCTATTTTATTTGTGATTTTGTTTGAATCTAGAAAGAATACAGAAATAGACTAAGACTCCACTTCGAATTCGACTGAAGAAATAATACAAAATTGTGTTTCCAGATATCTCAATTCATCAAATTCCAAACAAAACACGTGTCTCCTTTCGATCAATGAACAAAAGAAGTCCTTTAAGGAATGAATATTGTTGAGATTTTGAGACGTAAAGAACTCTTTTTCTATCAAAATATCCAATATTTCAAAAAAATTCCAAGGATTTCCCATAGTCAAGAATAGAATAATTGAGAGAAAAATATTGTGATGATCAAAAAGTCGATTGACAAAAAGAAAAGAATTTACAAGATATGATTTATCTGCATCTAAAGTATCACTTAGTTATAGAAAAAAACAAGATTCTTGTATTTTTCCCTCCTGCGGAGAAAGCATTCGTTCTTCAGCCCAATCCCTTTCTCAAAAGACTTCAATTGGTACGCGCAAGAAATAGGCCAATTCCGCGGCTTTTTGTTCAATTTCTCGTGGAGTCAAATTCTCATCAGTACGGGTCAACGGAATAGCCCCCCGGCCTCTGATGTCCATATAAAGGATACGGCGAGCATAAATACCCTCTTTAACTTCTATTCTAACGGATTGAATATCTTTTATACGGAATCGGAGGAATATGCGACGATTTTTTCCAGGAAATCCCCACCGAAAAATACACACCACTCCTTCCTTTCTATCGAATTGATCATAACCACTACCTACATTCCAGGAAATTGTGCACCACAAATAGGAACTAATAAAGAGACCTGCGATCCCGTAGAAAGACATCACGATTCCTTGTGGAAAAAAAATGATTTGCTGAGACGGAACAAAAGATATCAAATTTCTACCAAGATAACTGGAAGTTCCAACCAATAAGAATCCTAATGAACCTAAAAAAACGAGAAGCGCCCAGCAAAAATTACTTAGTTTTCGAGACCCCGTTATAAGTTCTATCCATATATGTTCTGATCGCCAACTCATACTTGATCCGATTGCATTTTATTGGAATTGAGAGAATACCCCAAACGGTTTTGAATTTACTTTTTTTGTTTCCGAATGAGAACTTTCATCAACTAGCACTAGTTTAATGTGAACTAGCACTAGTTTGATGGGAACCTTTAGGAGTAATTCCTCAAATTGGTTAGATCTAAAATAATAACACACCCTTCCTATGATCCCAATATACAGATATACATATAGATCCGCCAACTTTACATTTTGGGTATCCAGCAGTCCTGATCTATTTCAAACTAGCTAGAATTCAGTTACCCATAGATCATTTTCTGCAGGCATAAGAGCTTTTTCCTTTATGTTCGGCAGAAATCGCATGTTCTACCTTATTTCCCGAAATAAATATATGTGTTATGCTACAAGTCTAAGTTTCAAAAAAACGGATGAGATTGGGTCCCCTCAGATCTAAACAATCTTGTTTTTTTGAACATGAAGAAATAAAGAAGCCATTGCAATTGCCGGAAATACTAGGCCTACTAAAGGCACAAAAATAGAGGGAAATTGGAAAGTTGTCATAAAATGGGTACCTCGATTTACTATTTGTACCTGTTCTTATTTTTTTTTAATATCATATTTTTTATTTATACTAATTATAATTAATAATTGTAATTAGTATGAATTCGTAGTTATTATTAATTAATTCAATTTGCAAATTCTTATTACAGATATAAGTATCTAATTGAGTATATAGAATAAGTCCAAGGAATGTAGAACTCAAAAAATGGACTTATTCGTCTATCTACATGAAAGATACATATGATAATCCATTTGATTATTTTTCTGCATTTCTTTGTGTTTTATTCTTGTCTTCGAATTTAATATTAATAAGAGTTTCTTACAAATTATTGAAAGATTCATTAGAATGCGGCCCAACCGGGATTTTTAGTGAAAATAGGATTTTCGGGGGATGAAGAAAGATACAAAACCATATATCTATTTTTTCTATATTTGAATTTGATTCTATACGTAAGACAAAATTCGTTTTATTTGCCTAATTTCACGAAAGGAAGAACTCGTGTTTTTATCTTGTTGATAGAGACTTCTTAATTAGTAATCGGGAATCCAGGTAAAAAAAAAAGAGTTATCCGCCACTTTTGATTCTTTCTACAATTAGATCTTAGGTCACCAAAGAAAACTTCATTCTTAGTTACTTTGATTCCGATAAGCAAACTACTTGTTTGCTACAAATAAAATAATTGAACCTAGTGCATTGAATTTGAATTCAAGGGAAAGAAGGCGTGGAGCTTAAATAACTCACTCAGAACACTTTTTAAAAGATTACGTGGTACGATTAGGTCAAATAAGCCCTTCTGGAATAAATATTCAGAAGCTTGTGAACCTTCGGGTATCGTTTTATTCAATGTTTGTTCAATTACTCTTTTACCCGCAAATGCAATGTAGGAATTTGGTTCGGCAATAATAATATCTCCCAACATACCAAAACTAGCTGTTACCCCACCGGTAGTAGGAGATGTAAGGATTGATACATACAATAACTTTTTATTTGATTGGTAATCATATAAGGCAGACGAGATTTTAGCCATTTGCATCAAGCTCAAACTTCCTTCTTGCATGCGCGCCCCCCCCGAAGCGCACACTATAATAAGAGGTATAAATTGATTGGTAGCGTACTCAATCAAACGGGTTATTTTCTCCCCGACTACGGATCCCATACTACCCCCCATAAATTTAAAATCCATAACCCCAATTGCTACGGGAATACCATTTAGTTGACCTACGCCTGTTTGAACAGCCTCGGTTAATCCTATGTTTCTTTGATAAAAATCAATACGGTCTTTATAAGTCTCCTCCTCCGAATGAAATCCAATGGGATCCCCGGAGACCATGTCTTCATCCCTAGGATCCCAAGTACCGGGGTCGATCGAAACTTCGATTCTTTCTGAACTACTCATTTTCAAATGATATCCACATTGTTCACAAATATTAATTTGTGATTTCAAAAGTTTCTTATAATTTAATCCATAACAATTTTCGCATTGAACCCACAACTGCTTGTATTTTTGAGTTGCATCGAGATCGCTAGCTCTTAGATCACTACTCTTCGCGCGGGGTCGTATACTGGGTTGACTACTAGTTTTACGTTTCTGAAAAACGCACCTA